GGGGGTTTGGGGTATGCTTGATGGTTTTGTTGGGGTTTATTTTTGTTTGGTTTTTGAAGGGGGGCCGGTTTATGGGCTAATTTTATGTGGTTAGTGATGGTGGTTTGTTGTCTTTTTTGTTAGCAGAAAATATAGAGGTAAGTTAGTTAAAAGTATGATGATGACAAACGGTTTGGATAATGTAGGCATTTATGGTTTTGTTGTTTGATGAAAAAAAATAAAAATCAAGATAAAAAAAAAAAATGGATGCGTAAAATGGGATTTAAATGACAGTCCCTGGTAAATGATAAAATAATTAATATGTCCGGCAAGCATTACACTATTTATTGTCTAGAGGTAGGTAGCGCGCCCTCCATGAATGGGGTCAAAGTGCATCAGTGCCAAGTTTGCGACGACCTTATCCGTTAAACCATGACATTCTGGGTGTTAGGGGATTCATATGCTCGACGGTCATGTGATGGACATGTCAAGAGGAAGATAACACCTGCTCTGCACTTGAGGGGTTTATTGAAGAGACGCTAAAAAAAACCAAGTGTAGGAGGTCGGTATGCCGAGGTAATGAGATTAGGGAGGAGTATTCAACCGACCACTTGTATCTGTGAAGAGCAAGTGAGAAGGAAAGGAGGAGTTTATGTTCCTGAAGTTACAACCACTAGCGCAAAAGAGCAAGGTTAGGAGATGTATGCGCTTGCAGTGCAATAACTTGAAATATACCTATAACGTTGAGTAGCTCGGTTCTCGTGAGAAGCGCGATCAATAAATAACCATGTACTCTGGCTTGGGTGTTCTTGAAGGCTGTTGGAGGAGAATATTTCCTAGGAGGTGGGCGAATCCTGTAGACTAGGGGAATTCAAAGGTGTGCTGGGACATTCCTCGTTTTCTAGGTTGGGTTGTATGTATAGTTGATAAGTTCCTGGGTCTTTGGGTAACGCTTGCTGCTTGGCTGTTGGTAGGAGCATTTGGGCTCTATGGTACCTGAAACAAGAATGTGCCTGGTAGGTGTTATGGCCGAATGAGGTCCGTTTTGGAGATAATGTTTGGGTTTATGGTGGAAGAGCATGACATGTAATGTGGATTATCCTACATTTCATGGGCTGTCTGATGGGGCAAAGAGTGTGATGCATTCTATACATACCCTAGAATTAAAGAAGAAAATGTTCTGGGGGGGAAGGGGGGGGGGAATGATCTAGGCGTTCCTGTAGTTAAATTTTATAACAACGGCTTTTCAGGCCGTAGATCTTGGAGAGAGGCCGAGTGGGAATTATGATAGAGTTTGTTCTGTTTTTAGGGGTGTGTTTCGTTCTAGGGGGGTTGGCGGTTGCATCTAATCCTTCCCCTTATTATGGGGTAATGGGGCTGGTTGTAGCAGCAGTTGCAGGGTGTGGTTGATTGGTAAGTTTGGGGGTTTCTTTTGTTTCTTTGGTTCTTGTTATGGTTTATTTAGGGGGGATGTTGGTGGTGTTTGTTTATTCGGTGTCATTAGCGGCGGATCCCTATCCGGAGGCATGGGGTAGTTGGGGGGTTGTTGGTTATGGTTTTGGGATGGGATTAGTTGTGGTAGTGGGGCTTGCTATGGGAGGGGCGTTAGGATTGTTGGCAGATGGGGGGACGGTGAATAATGGGGGATTGTTGTCGGTTCGGTCGGATTTTAGTGGTGTGGCTGTGTTGTATTCAGAGGGGGTGTGGTTGCTTTTAATTGGGGGGTGGGGGTTGTTGTTGACTTTATTTGTGGTGTTAGAACTTGTGCGGGGGTTGTCTCGGGGGGCTATTCGGGCTGTTTAGTGGGTGGGTCAGGAAGTAGTTTAGTTGAAAATGCCAGCTTTGGGAGTTGGAGAGGAGGGTTTGAGTCCTTTCTTCCTGAGGTGGGTAACTCTAAGAAGGGGTTTAGTCTTCAATCTTTGGCTTACAAGACCAATGTTTTTATAAACTATTAGAGTATATTAGAGTTTTAGTATTTTATTCTCCAGGGCGGCCGCGAGGGGGAATAGGATTAGGATGATTGTGAAGTATGAGAGTGAGGCTAGTTGGCCAATGATGATGAATGGGTGTTCTACTGGTTGGCTGCCTACTCAAGTTAGGATGAGGACGTTGGCGACTAGGGCTCAGAATAGAATTTGTGATAGAGGGCGGAAGGTCATTGATCGTAGTTTTGATGTGTGTAGTAGTGGAATGAGGAATAGGACTAGGATTGAGGCGGCTAGGGCTAGTACTCCTCCTAGTTTATTTGGGATGGATCGGAGGATGGCGTAGGCAAATAGGAAGTATCATTCGGGTTTGATGTGTGGGGGAGTGACTAGCGGGTTGGCTGGGGTGAAGTTTTCTGGGTCTCCTAGGAGGTTGGGGGAGAACAGGGCTAGTGAGACAAGTAGGGAAAGTATTAGGATAAATCCTAAGATGTCTTTGATAGTGTAGTATGGGTGGAAAGGGATTTTATCGCAGTCTGATGGAATGCCTAGTGGATTGTTTGAGCCTGTCTCGTGTAGGAAAGTTAAGTGAACTAGGGTAAGTCCTACGATGACGAAAGGGAGTAGGAAGTGGAGGGCAAAGAATCGGGTTAGTGTTGGGTTGTCAACGGAGAATCCTCCTCAGGCTCATTCTACTAGTGTCTGTCCGATGTATGGGATGGCTGAGAATAGGTTTGTGATTACGGTAGCGCCTCAGAATGATATTTGTCCTCATGGTAGGACGTATCCAACGAAGGCGGTTGCTATTAGGGTTAGTAGAAGGATGACTCCAACATTTCAGGTTTCTTTGTTTAGGTAGGAGCCATAATAGAGGCCTCGGCCGATGTGTAGGTAGATGCAGATGAAGAAGAAGGAGGCTCCGTTTGCGTGAAGGTTGCGGATGAGTCAGCCGAATTGTACGTCTCGGCATATGTGAGCTACGGAGGAGAAGGCTAGGTTGGTGTCTGCTGTGTAGTGTATGGCTAGCAGGAGACCTGTGATGATTTGAGTAATTAAGCAAACGCCTAGAAGGGACCCGAAGTTTCATCATGTTGAGATGTTTGATGGTGCTGGCAGGTCGATTAGGGCGTCGTTGATGATTTTGAGGATTTGGTGGTTTTTACGAAGGTTGAGGGCCATTGGTTGTTTCTGAGTGTAGATATGAGGATGATGAGGATTGATAGGGCGAATGATCCTAAGTAGGCTTTGATTAGGCCTGAGTGAAGGGTAGTGGCAGTTTTGGTTGCTGTCAGTTGTAGGCTGGCTAGTCCTTCTGGGCCTAGTATTTTATATCAGGATAGGTCGATTAGGTGGGAGGCAATGTTCTGTCCTCCTTTGAGGAAATTAGTTATGCTCAGGCGATGAGCTAGGGGGTTGAAGTATCCTAGGGAGGTTGAGAAGTTCGAGAAAGGGGTTTGTTTTGTTAGGATAAGTGTTTGGGCTATTTTTGAGATTTCTAGGGCTAGGGCGATTCCTAGGGCTGTTACAACTAGGGCGGTTATTTTAATGTGGAGTGGTATGGTTATTGGAGGGGTTTTTGTTGGGAGGATGAATGAGGTGATTAGGAAGCCTGCTAGAATGCTTCCTAGTGCAAGGCGAGTGATTGGGGAGGTTACTGCTGGGTTGTTTTCATTTATTGGGGTTAAGGGGGGGATTCGGGTAAAGCCGGTTTGTACTAGTACAGTTATGCGGATTGTGTATACTGCGGTGAATGATGTGGCTAGTAGAGTTAGGATTAGGGCTCAGGTGTTTAGGTAGGATGTGTTTAAGCTTTCGATGATTTGGTCTTTTGAGTAGAATCCTGCTAGAAATGGTGTTCCTATGAGGGCAAGATTACCGATTGTGAGGCATGCGGTTGTTGTGGGGAGTATTTTTTGGATTCCTCCTATTTTTCGGATGTCTTGTTCGCCATTTAGGTTGTGAATGATAGAGCCTGAGCATAGGAAGAGTATGGCTTTGAAGAATGCATGGGTAGAGATGTGGAGGAAGGCTAGCTCAGGCAGGTTTAATCCGATTGTAACTATTATTAGACCTAGTTGGCTAGAGGTGGAGAAGGCAATGATTTTTTTGATGTCGTTTTGAGTTAGGGCGCATGTGGCTGCGAATAAGGTGGAGATGGCTCCTAGGCAGAGGCACAGGGTTAGGGCGGTTTGGTTGTTGTTGAATAGGGGGTGGGTTCGGATAAGTAGGAAGATCCCTGCTACTACTATTGTGCTGGAGTGGAGTAGGGCGGATACTGGAGTTGGTCCTTCTATTGCAGCTGGGAGTCATGGGTGCAGGCCGAATTGGGCGGATTTTCCGGTTGCAGCCAGGATGAGGCCTAGTAGTGGTAATGTGGGGGTTTGGGATTGGGTATGGAGTTGTTGGATTTCTCAGGTGTTTATGGCTGAGGCTAGTCATGCTATGCATAAGATAAGGCCAACGTCGCCGATCCGGTTGTAGAGGATGGCCTGTAGGGCGGCGGTGTTGGCTTCTGCTCGGCCGTGTCATCAGCTGATTAGGAGGAAGGATATGATTCCGACTCCTTCTCAGCCGATGAATAGGACAAATAGGTTATTGGCGATGATTAGGATGAGTATGGCGATTAGGAAGAATAGGAGGTAGGTGAAGAATTTTGTGATGTAAGGGTCTGAGGCTATGTATCATGTTGCGAATTGTAGGATGGATCACGAGACAAATAATGCGATGGGGAAGAAGGTGAGTGTGTAGAAGTCTATTTTTAGGCTGATTGGGATTTTAAAGGTTATGATAAATTTTCATTCTCAGAGGGAAGTGAGGTTTTCTGTCCCGGAGTAGATGAAAATTGTTATGGGGATTAGGCTGATTAAGAATGAGGTTTTGACTGTGTTCGTGATTGTGTTGGGGGTATTTTTGAGATTGTTGGATAGTAGTGGGAGTAGGATAGGGGTGAAAAGGGTAGTTAGGGTTAAGAGTATGAATGTGTTTAGGACTAGTGAGAGGTCCATTACTTTCACTTGGATTTGCACCAAGATGAGTGGCTCCTAAGACCATTGGATTACTATTATCCTTTGAAAGTAAGGAGACTGAGGTTTTATACTCAGATGCAAGAGTTAGCAGTTCTCGCCGGCTTTACCTCTCCTCGGCAGGTAAGAAGGGTTTAACTTCTATTTTTAGAGTCACGGTCTAATGTTTTGGTTGAAACTATACTTGCATATGGGAATGCCGGAGATCAGTTCAGGCTTGAAGATTAGGAGGATTATGGGGATTATGTGTAGGGCCATGAGGAGGTGCTCTCGTGTGGAGGAGTTTTGGATTGATGTGATGTGGGATGGGAGGATGCCCCGCTGCGTCATTATTAGTATGTATAGGGTGTATGAGGCGGTAAGTAAGATGGCAGTTCCTGTTAGGATGATTGTTAGGGCAGATCAGTTGAAGAGTGCTACAATAATGGTTAGTTCTGCTATTAGGTTTGTTGTTGGGGGGAGGGCTATGTTCGTTAGGTTGGCTAATAGTCATCAGGTGGCTATTAGCGGTAGGAGGGGTTGGAGTCCTCGTGTGAGTAGGAGGATTCGGCTGTGGGTTCGTTCATAGTTGGTATTGGCAAGGCAAAATAGTATTGAGGAGGTTAGGCCGTGTGAGATTATTAAGATTATTGCCCCTGAGAATGCTCATTGGGTTTGGATTATGGTTGCGGCTACAACTAGGCCTATGTGGCTGACGGATGAATAGGCAATTAATGATTTTAGGTCAATTTGGCGTAGGCAAATGGCACTGGTTATTACTGCTCCTCATAGGGCTAGGGTGATGAATGGGTAGTGGAGGTTGTTTGATGATGGGTTTACTAGGATTGTGATTCGTATAATGCCGTAGCCCCCTAGTTTTAGGAGTAGGGCTGCCAGTAATATGGAGCCGGCAATTGGGGCTTCTACGTGGGCTTTAGGGAGTCATAGGTGTAGGCCGTACAGTGGAGCTTTAACTATGAAGGCTAGTAGAAGGGCTAGGCTTGCAATTAAGTTAGATCAAGAATGGTTTAGTGTTGGGTGGGAGAGTTTGAGTATTGGTAGGTAAAGTGAGCCGATCTGGTTTTGTAAGTGGAGGATGGCAATTAATAGTGGGAGTGAGCTGGCGAGAGTGTAGAATAAGAGGTAAATGCCAGCGTTTAGGCGTTCTGGTTGGCTTCCTCATCGTGTGATAAGGATTAGGGTGGGGATGAGGGTGGCTTCAAATGCGATGTAGAAGAGTATTAGTTCGGAGGCTGAGAAGGCTAGTAGGATGGACAGTTGGGCTAAGATTAGTGTTGAGGCGAAGATTCGTTTGCGGCTGATAGGTTCTTGTTCTAGGTGGTTTTGGCTTGCTATGATTATGAGGGGTAGGAGCCAGCATGATAGGACTAATAGGGGGGAGGAGATTTGGTCGATTGATGTTCATGGGGTTAGGCCTTTGTTTGGGTAGTATGTGGGTGTGAGTCATTGGAGGCTGGCGGTGGCGATCAGTAGGCTGTATAGTGTAGTGTTGGTTCATAGATGTTTACGTGGGGAGAGGAGGGCTAGGGGGAGGAGTATTGTAGTTGGGATGATGATTTTTAGCATTTTAGGAGGTTAAAGTTGTGTAGGTGGTCGGATCCGTGGGTGCGGGTTGAGGCTACTAGCAGTGCTAGGCCTGTGCCTGCTTCGCAGGCGGAGAATGTTAGTATGAGGATAGGAAGGATAGTGGATATTGATGTTTGAGTTTGGATAGGTCATATGGCTAGGGCAACGTATATAGACAGTATCATGCTTTCTAGACATAGTAGGGCTGAGATTAGGTGGGTTCGGTGGAAGGCTAGGCCAAGGCTGCTTAGGGCAAAAGCTGAGTAGAAGCTTAAGTGTAGGTAGGACATAAAGAAAGTTATAGGGTGTGAGCTATAATTTGTTGAGTCGAAATCAACCGTCTTAGTTAGACTAACTTTCTATTATTCCGCTCATTCGAGTCCGCCTTGAATTCATTCGTACACTAGGCCTAGGGTGAGTAGGAGGATGAGTACGGCAGTTCAGGTTAGGGTAGTGATGGGGGATTGTAGTTGGATGGCTCAGGGTAGCGGGAGGAGTAGGGCAATTTCTAGGTCGAATAGGAGAAATAGGATAGCTACTAGGAAGAAGCGGATTGAGAAAGGGAGCCGGGCGGATCCTAAAGGGTCGAAGCCACATTCGTACGGGGACAGTTTTTCTGAGTCTGGGGTTATTTGGGCAAGTCAGAAGTTTAGTATGGTTAGGAGGATGCTTAGGGTTAGTGATAGGGTTAGTATGAACAAGATTATGTTTATTACTCTTCTCTGGGTTTAAACCAGATTTTAAGGATTGGAAGTCGATTGTAATTAATATACTAGAAGAGTAAGATCCTCATCAGTAGATAGAGATGTAGAGGAATAATCATACGACGTCTACGAAGTGTCAGTATCAGGCGGCTGCTTCAAATCCGAAGTGATGATTTGATGTGAAGTGGTATTTGATTAAGCGCAGGAGGCATACTAGTAGGAATGTAGAGCCGATAATTACATGTAGGCCGTGGAATCCGGTGGCGACAAAGAATGTTGAGCCGTAAATTCCATCAGCGATGGAGAAGGGTGCTTCATAGTACTCTATGGCTTGTAGGGCGGTGAAGTAGAAGCCTAGGAGGACTGTTAGGGATAGGGCTTGGATAGCCTGTTTTCGGTTGGCTTCTGTGATGCTATGGTGGGCTCATGTGACGGTGACTCCTGAGGCTAGGAGAATGGCAGTGTTTAGGAGTGGGACTTCTATGGGGTTGAGAGGTTTAATTCCGACGGGGGGTCATTGTCCTCCCAGTTCTGGTGTGGGGGCTAAGCTTGAATGGAAGAAGGCTCAGAAAAATCCTAGGAAGAAGAAGGCTTCTGATGTGATGAATAGGGCTATTCCGTATCGTAGCCCTTTTTGTACGGTAGGGGTGTGGTGGCCTTGGAATGTGCTTTCTCGTACAATGTCGCGTCATCATTGGAATATGACTAGGATGGTTGATAGTAGGCCTAGAATAAGGAGTTGGGGGGAGTTGGTGTGGAATCATATTGTTAGTCCTGAGGTAGTGAGCAGAGCAGCGGCTGCTCCTAGGATAGGTCATGGGCTGGGGTCAACTATGTGGTAGGAATGTGCTTGGTGTGCCATTTAGAATTAGATGTTTTCTTGGAGGTAGAGGCTTAGTAGGAGCACGAAGACGTAGGCTTGGATTATTGCCACTGCTACTTCTAGAATTGTTAGTAGGAAGAGGACTGCGAAGGTTAGGAGTGAAACTACTGGCATTGTGGAGAATAGGGCTGTTGTGGCGGTAGAGATGAGTTGGATGAGGAGGTGGCCTGCTGTTAGGTTAGCTGTTAGGCGCACGCCTAGAGCTAGTGGGCGGATGAGGAGGCTTGTTGTTTCGATTAGAATGAGGGCCGGGATTAGTGGGGTGGGTGTGCCTTCTGGTAGGAGGTGGCTTAGTGAGGCTGAGGGTTGGTTTCGTAGTCCTGTTAGGAGGGTAGCTAGTCATAGGGGGAAGGCTAGGGCTAGGTTTATAGATAGTTGAGTGGTTGGGGTGAATGTGTATGGTAGCAGGCCTAGGAGATTAATGAGGAGGAGGAAGATTATGAGGGATGTTAGGATTAGGGCCCATTTATGCCCTTTTTTGTCTAGGGGTATTATTAGTTGTTTTGTGACTAAGTTGACGAACCAGAGTTGAAGGGTTGATAGTCGGTTAGTGATTCATCGGTTGTCGAGTGATGGTAGGAGAAGGGCTGGGAATGTCATTGAGATGAGGATTAGCGGGATTCCTAGGAAGGATGGGCTTGAGAATTGGTCGAAGAAGCTTAGGTTCATGGTCAGGTTCAGGGAGTAGTGCTTGGGGCAACGGGCGGTTTTTTGGATGGTGGGTTTATTGATACAAATGATAGGAGTTTGGGTTGGATGATTAGGGAGAAAGTGAGTCATGAGGTGAGCATGATAAAAAATCAGGGGTTGGGGTTTAGTTGAGGCATACCATTAAGGAGGGAGGGACCCCTCTTTCTTTAGCTTAAAAGGCTAATGCTGATTCATAGCTTCTTAATGATTAGGATGGTATTAGAGAGGATCAGCTTTCGAAGTTAGCGAGTGGGGTGGATTCTACTACGATTGGTATGAAGCTGTGGTTGGCTCCGCAGATTTCTGAGCATTGTCCGTAGAACACACCTGGTCGGGAGGCAAGGAAAGAGGTTTGATTAAGCCGTCCTGGGATTGCGTCGGTTTTTACACCTAGGCTGGGAACAGCTCATGAGTGGAGGACGTCGTCGGCGGTGACGATGACCCGGACGGTTGAGTTTATTGGGACGATAACACGATGGTCGACTTCTAGCAGGCGGAAATGGCCTAAGGGTAGGTCTGTTGTTGGAATTATGTAGGAGTCGAATGTTAGGTCCTTAAGGTCGGTATATTCATAGGTTCAGTATCATTGGTGGCCGATGGCTTTTAGGGTTAGGTCTGGTTCGTTGATTTCATCTATTATGTAGAGGATTCGTAGAGATGGTAGGGCGAGTGTGACTAGGACTAAGGCAGGGAGGATTGTTCAGACTAGTTCAATGACTTGTGCGTTGACTGTGTTTGATGTCAGTTTTTCTGTGAGAGTGTGAGTTAATAGGTAGAGGACTAGGCTGCAGATTGCTAGTGCGATTATTAAGGCGTGGTCGTGGAATCCTATTAGTTCTTCTATAATAGGTGAGGCGGCGTCTTGGAAGTTAAGTTGTGAGTGGTTGGCCATGTTTGGGTGGAGATGTGCTGGATTTTCACCTGCAATTTAGCCTCGACAAGGTTATGTAATTGTTTTACTAACATCTCTTTATGAGAAAGAAGCATAAGTGGTCTATGCGGTTGGCTTGAAACCAACATATGGGGGTTCGACTCCTTCCTTTCTTGGACTTGTACGAAGGCGGGTTCTTCGAAGGTGTGGAATGGGGGTGGGCAGCCGTGGATTCATTCGACGTTGGTACTTGTTAGTTCTGGTTGTAGGACTTTACGTTTTGATGCGAAGGCTTCTCAGATGATGAATACTAGTATGATTACGGCTGTTAGGGAGATGAGTGAGCCTACTGAAGAAATGGTGTTTCACAGTGTGTAAGCGTCTGGGTAGTCTGAGTATCGTCGTGGCATGCCGGCTAGGCCTAGGAAATGTTGAGGGAAGAAGGTTAGGTTTACGCCTACGAATATTACGCCGAAATGTGCTTTAGCTCATGTTGAATGGAGTGTGTATCCTGTAAATAGGGGGAATCAGTGGGTGAAGCCTGCTAGAATTGCAAATACTGCCCCTATGGATAGCACGTAGTGGAAGTGGGCTACTACGTAGTAAGTGTCGTGTAGGGCGATGTCTAGTGAGGAGTTTGCTAGAACGATTCCCGTTAGTCCTCCGATGGTGAATAGGAAGATGAATCCTAGGGCTCATAGTATTGGGGGGTCTCATTTGATTGTGCCTCCGTGGAGCGTGGCTAGTCAGCTGAATACTTTGATTCCAGTTGGGATGGCAATGATTATAGTAGCGGATGTGAAGTATGCTCGGGTGTCAACGTCTATTCCTACTGTGAACATGTGGTGAGCTCAGACGATGAAGCCCAGGAATCCGATGGATAGTATGGCTCATACTATTCCTATGTAGCCGAATGGTTCTTTTTTACCTGCGTAGTAGGCTACGACATGAGAGATGATTCCGAATCCTGGGAGGATTAGGATGTAAACTTCTGGGTGGCCGAAGAATCAGAATAGGTGTTGGTACAGTACGGGGTCTCCTCCTCCGGCAGGGTCAAAGAATGTGGTGTTAAGGTTGCGGTCTGTGAGAAGCATTGTGATTCCTGCGGCTAGAACTGGAAGAGATAGGAGTAGTAGTACTGCAGTGATTAGTACGGATCAAACGAATAGGGGGGTTTGGTATTGTGATAGGGCGGGGGGTTTTATGTTGATTGCTGTTGTAATGAAGTTGATTGCACCTAGGATTGAGGAGATACCGGCTAGATGTAGGGAGAAGATTGCAAGATCGACTGAGGCTCCGGCGTGGGCCAGGTTACCTGCTAGTGGGGGGTATACTGTTCATCCTGTACCTACGCCTGCTTCGACTGTGGAAGATGCTAGAAGGAGAAGGAAGGATGGGGGAAGTAGTCAGAAACTCATGTTATTTATTCGTGGGAACGCTATGTCTGGGGCTCCGATTATTAGGGGGACTAGTCAGTTCCCGAATCCTCCGATTATAATTGGTATGACTATGAAGAAGATTATTACGAAAGCATGGGCCGTGACAACTACGTTGTAGACTTGGTCGTCTCCTAGAAGGGCTCCAGGTTGGCCTAGTTCTGCTCGGATTAGGAGGCTTAGGGCGGTACCTACTATCCCGGCTCATGCGCCGAAAATTAGGTATAGGGTACCGATATCTTTGTGGTTGGTTGAGAATAGTCATCGGTTGATGAATGTCACAGGTAAGATGGCTGAGTGTTTAAGCGTTAGGCTGTAGTCCTTTTTACAGAGGTTCAATTCCTCTTCTTATCGGCTCTGTAGTGAAGTTCATGGTGAGTTGCAAGCTCATTGATGTGCGTTAATTATGCACCGGGGCCTTAGGCAGAGGCCTGTTGGTTAGGGCATATAGCTGTTAACTATAGAATCATGGGATCAAAGCCCATCTGCCTAGGAGATTGAAAGGTCCTAGCTTAATTAAAGCACCTGAGTTGCATTTAGGGGATGCAGGGTAGTGGCCTGCGGACTTTAGCAGAAACTAAGAGGGTTTAACTCTTGTTTAAGGCTTTGAAGGCCTTCGGTTTAGGTAATCCTAAGTTTCTTAGACAATAGTGAGGATTATAGGAGAGATAGGGAGGAGTATGACGGACACAGTGGTAAGAATGGCGATTATGATGTTAGTTGGTTTGTTAGTGCGTCACTGTTTTATATGGTTTGTGGTATGCGGGGGGAGTGTGATGGTTGTACAGTATGCTAGTCGGAGGTAGAAGAATAAGCTTAGTAGGGAGAGGAGAGAGATAAGTGTGGCTGCTGGGGCTATTTCTTGTTTAGTTAATTCTTGGATGATTAGTCATTTGGGCAGGAATCCTGTTAAGGGAGGAAGTCCTGCAAGGGAAAGTAGAGTTAGGAGTAGCATTGCGTTTAAGGCTGGGATTTTAGTTCATGCGGTTATTAGAGTAGATAGTTTTAGTACTTTAATTGTGTTTAGGGTGAGGAAGACGGTTGCGGTCATTACGGCGTATAGGTAGAAGTTGAGGAGTGTGAGTTTGGGGTTGTAGATGATGATAATTGCTATTCAACCCAGGTGGGAAATGGAGGAAAAAGCTAGGATTTTTCGGATTTGTGTCTGGTTAAGGCCCATTCAGCCTCCGAGAGCTGCAGAGAGGATGGCTAAGGTAGTTAAGAGTGTAGGGTTTAGTGAAGGAGAAGTCATGTAGAGTAATGTGATTGGGGGAAGTTTTATGATAGTGGAGAGGAGTAGGCCGGTGGTAAGGGGAGAGCCTTGGAGCACTTCTGGGAATCAGAAGTGGAATGGTACCAGTCCTAGTTTTATTGCGATGGCTGAGGTAAGAATTAGGCAGGATGTTGGATGAGTAAGTTGGGTGATGTCTCATTGTCCGGTATGTCATGCATTGGTTATGCTGGAGAATAAGACTAGGGCGGAAGCAGCTGCTTGAGTTAGGAAGTATTTAGTGGCAGCTTCAATGGCTCGTGGGTGATGGGATTTTGAGATCAATGGGAGGATAGCGAGGGTGTTGATTTCAAGGCCAGTTCAGGCTATAATTCAGTGGTTACTTGAGATGGTGATAGTTGTCCCTAGAAGTAGGCTAGTGGTGAAAATCAGGCTTGCTTGGGGGTTCATTAGCAGGGGAAGGAGTTGAACCATCATTTTCGGGGTATGGGCCCGATAGCTTGTTTAGCTGACCCTACTGGAGAGTGCTAGAAAGTAATATAAGGGGAGTATGGAGGATTTTGATTCCTCTAGTGTAGGTTCGATTCCTGCTTTTCTAATTACTAGGAAATGAGAGGGCTGGTATACCTCCATGTTCACTTTATCATAGTGACCCTTAGTGTTCAGGCACATTTCCGATAAGGCCTATAGGTAAGGGGGCAGGCCCGCGTAGCAAATTGGTATGCTGGTGTGTCAAAGACATAGGGCTAGTGTGAGTGGTAGGAAATTTTTTCATAGTAGGTGCATTAATTGGTCGTATCGGAATCGTGGGTAGGAGGCTCGAATTCATAGGAATCCTGCCGATAGAAGCAGGACTTTTGTAGCTAGAATGACGGGGAATAGCTCCTGAGGTGGGTTAAAAAGGCTTGGATTGAAGAATAGGATTGTAGTTAATGTGTTTATGAGCATGATGTTGGCGTATTCGGCTAGAAAGAAGAGTGCAAAAGGACCTGCTGCGTACTCTACGTTGAATCCTGATACTAGCTCGGATTCTCCTTCTGTTAGGTCGAAGGGGGCACGGTTAGTCTCAGCTAGTGTGGAGACGTACCACATTATGGCAAGGGGTCAGCAGGAGAAAATAAGGTATAGGGGCTCTTGAGTGACAGCGAGAGTGCTCAGGGTATAGTTGCCACTAAGGAGGACGACAGAGAGAAGAATGATAGCCAGGGTTACCTCGTAGGAGATTGTTTGGGCTACAGCTCGTAGTGCTCCAATTAGGGCGTATTTGGAGTTGGAAGCTCAACCCGATCATAGGATGGAGTATACTGCCAGACTTGACATGGCTAGTAGGAAGAGCAGTCCCAGATTGAGATCTGCTAGGGAGAATGGGAGGGGTAATGGGGTCCAGATTGAGATGGCTAGGAGGAGAGCTAAGATTGGGGTCGCAATGAACAGGACTGGGGAAGATGTTGATGGTCGGATGGGTTCTTTGATGAACAGTTTAACACCGTCTGCCAGGGGTTGGAGGAGTCCAAAGGGGCCGACGATATTTGGGCCCTTTCGGCCTTGCATATAACTCAGGATTTTGCGTTCTACTAGTGTAAGGAAGGCTACTGCGATTAAGATCGGCAGGGCATAGGAGAGGGCTATGATAAGGTTGATCAGGAGGGGGTAGTTAGTCATGTGGGGTAGGTTAAGCTAGGGAGAGGATTTGAACCTCTGAATTAAAGGACTTAAGCCTTTTGCATTTTCCGAGCTCTGCCACGCTAGCTGGTCCTTTTCTTGGACGTGGGGTGGTGAGATAGCCTTTTGTAATTAAGTTGGTTTCATTACTTAAGGCGAAGGCTTGCTTGTGGTATTGGCCTCACTTTTCCTATCCTTTCGTACTGGGAAGAGTTCATCATAGATAGAAACCGACCTGGATTACTCCGGTCTGAACTCAGATCACGTAGGACTGTTAATCGTTGAACAAACGAACCCTTAGTAGCGGCTGCACCACTAGGATGTCCTGATCCAACATCGAGGTCGTAAACCTCCCCGTCGATACGGACTCTCGGGGGAGATTGCGCTGTTATCCCTGGGGTAGCTTGGTCCATTGATCAATTATATTGGGTCTGGATGCTATTAGCACGTTGAGAGGTTGCTCTCAGTCTAGAGATGTGGTCTAATTTTTGGAGGTTTTGTTTTGCTCCAAGGTCGCCCCAACCGAAAAACGCAGACCAGAGTCTTATGTGTCAGTGAACCCAGTGGGTGAGTATGTGTTTTAAGGTGGTTGCTGGTTTTAAAGTTCCACAGGGTCTTCTCGTCTTATGGGTTTATCCCTGCTTTTGTACAGGGAGATCAATTTCACCGATTGCCTGTAAGAGACAGTTAAGACCTCGTTTAGCCATTCATACTAGTCTCGATTTATGGGACAATTGATTGCGCTACCTTTGCACGGTTAGGATACCGCGGCCGTTGAACGTGAGTCACCGGGCAGGCATCACCTTCAATACTTGTTTTAGGTTTGCTGAAGGCTATGTTTTTGGTAAACAGTCGGGCCTTGACGGGTTTGCCTAGTTCCTTTTACAGGTTTTAATCTTTCTTAATGGACGCTCCTCTGTCGGGTTAACAATTTGTTTAATACTGTGCTTGTTTGATTTGTCGTATATGGGGGGGGTTGTTAATAATGTACGGATGTAAGCTTGCGTCGTAGAGGGAGGACCCTGGTTACTCATTCTAGCATTAATTCTCCTATTTAAATATAGGTTAGCCTGTTAATGGGGAGGGAGTCATGGGGTTTTTATATTTTTGTGGTGTAGAGCTTTAACGCACTCTTTGTTGATGGCTGCTTGAGGGCCCACAATTCAGTTAGGGGGTTAATACTTATCCGCTCGTGGAGATTGTATTCTTTTTTAAAGGAGCTGTACCTCCTTTAAATAGCCCTTAATTCGCTTCATTAGGGTTTATGGGTTTCCTTGGAGAAGAATTAAGAGTGAACTTAGATTCGTTTCACAGGCAACCAGCTATCACCCAGCTCGGTTGGCTTTTCACCTCTACTGACAAGTCATCCCACTCTTTTGCCACAGAGACGGGTTCGCTCAATAATAGCTGCTCGTAAGTAGCTCGCTTGGGTTTCGGGATGGCAAACTTAAATTCATTTTGCTTGGTTTTTCTTGCTAGACCATGATGCAAAAGGTACAAGGGTTGATCTTTGCTGTTTATAGCTTAGTTTTCATTGCTATTTCATCTTTCCCTTACGGTACGTAGTCTCTATCGCTCCAATGGTGTCTTTTCTATCGCCTATACTGGGACTAGTGAATGCTTTAGTTGGGTTTTGAATAGTAGCTTTGTTATTCCAGGTCATGTCGATTGGGCTAGAGTTTGGCATCAAGACGATCTGGTATTAGCAGACATTTTTCAGGTGTAAGCTGAATGCTTTTGTTTAAGCTACGTCTTGGTGGTCTAAGTGCACCTTCCGGTACACTTACCTTGTTACGACTTACCTCCTCTTTGGCTGGGCATCTTATTAGTTATGGGGGGGGGGGGGCGCCTGCGAGGAGGGTGACGGGCGGTATGTACGTGCCCCAGGGCCGGCTTAAAGAGGGCTCGATTGTCCCACTTTACTGCTAAATCCGCCTTCTAGGGGTTGTTTCATACCCCTTTGCCGTTGTGTTCTAATATAGAAAATGTAGCCCATTGCTGCCATTCCATAGGCTATACCTTGACCTGTCTTATTAGCGTGGTGGGGCTATTGCGCTCACTGTTGGGCTTTCAGTGGAGGTGAGCTGGCGACGGCGGTATGTAGGCTGTTTTGGCAAGGAATGGTCAGGTATATCGTGGATCATCGATTATAGAACAGGCTCCTCTAGGTGGGTTTGGGGCACCGCCAAGTCCTTAGAGTTTTAAGCGTTAGTGCTCGTAGTTCTCGGGCGGATGCTTTAGTAGGTGTAAGCATCAAGATTTAGGGCCAGGCATAGTGGGGTATCTAATCCCAGTTTGGGCCCTGGCTTTCGTGGAGTTCAATTGATCGTTGTTCTAAGATCTTCTTTGATGTGGAGGTCTTATTGACATCTTGGGCTTGTGACAGCTTAGATGTTTTTTAGTCTTAGCTACTTGGATAACATGTGACCACTCTTTACGCCGTTATAAGGTTAATTTGGGTCTCCTGTATGACCGCGGTGGCTGGCACAGGATTTACCAACCCTGATTTGCTATGGCTAAGTCAAGTTTGCACTCATTGCTTAATATTAACTACTGCTGATTACCCGTGGGGGTGTGGCAATTGCAAGGCGTTTTGGGCTACGGTTATGGTGAGCCTGATACCCGCTCCTATCTACCTAGTTAAGGTGTCCAGGGCATCTACACCGGAGCGCGGATACTTGCATGTATATACCTAGCAAAAACTAACAGTAAGGTTAGGACTAAGTCTTTTGTCTCTGGGTGTGTGTGGCAGCCATCTTGACATCTTCAGTGTCATGCTTTTTATAAGCTACAGGGAC